ATTGTATGAGAATGAGCAAGGAATATCCTTCTTTCTGCTAAACAGGATCTACTGAACTCATAATTCATTAGATACTTTTTATGAATGTCAACTAAGTATCGTAAGTAAATTGATCCCGGTTGTTCAATCATTTGATAACCAGAGTCATTCTTTGATAAATGATCGCTATGAGTCAGACTCAATAGAATTTGGTCAACCCTTTTTTCTGTTGTTAAGGTGGAGAACTGAACCAAGAATTCTCTTTCTTCATCATCAATCCAACGGCCGTTCGCGACCCAGGATTCTATTTTATCATCAATCCAATCACTGTTTACGTTTTTTCTTTGGCTTATCCATGAATAAATCTCTTTACTTGTACGACTTAGATCTCTCGTTTTTCGCGAAAAAGTGATTGAATTGATGGGATTTGATATGATACCAATCTAATCTCATCGATATCGATGAGATTGGTATTAAAATCCTCCTTCTTAGAAGGTATTGATTTGATCCCATAAGCGGGACCACCACCCAATAGCATGTTGCCACCAGAAACGGAACCCCATATTTTTTCCATAAAATCTTCTAATTGTTCTAGAGCAACTAGAAAGAGCTTCTCTAACCAGAAAAAATCCAGTTTAAGTTCAGGTGGAGGATACCTATCCAGAAGTTTTTGCACCTCAACCATGTATGATGGAATCATCAAAGATTTGATCTTTTCAAACTCTGTCTGTAACTCACTAGAGGCTCGGGAAACAAAGAGAAGATGTGTACGAACGAGATATCCAGCAACAAGAAGAAGGAAAAGGATTGAATAGAGAAACTCCCGAGTATTTGGTGCTATCAGATGTGTCCATATCAATGAAGCGGGTGACTCATTATTTCGATGAATCATTTCTTCGGACAGAAGAAGATTCTGTAAACACTTACTCGAAATTTCACTTATCAAATTCGATTGTGGAAGAATCAGCCACCATTTTTTCTGAGGAATTTTCCATGATATACCTGATCCATGCATAATATCATGGAAAATGGATACAAATTTGTGACGGCTACTTAGTATTGGCAGTATTGGCAATGGCTCTGCAAAAGTATCTAAAAAGATGAAATTTATATATTTGCACCCTGTAGAAGTAAGGAACCATGGCATATATGTTTGGAACAGATTCCATTTTGAGAGATTTGAAAAATCACTATCTCGTTGAAATGTTCTATACATCTTCCGGTTCTCAACGCATTTTTTTAGACAAAGACTTCGTTTTTTCCTCTTCCGGGATGGTAAATATTTCTCAGAACATGGAATGTGAATCAAACCCATGTTTGAATTGAAACGAAGATACTGATGCAAGTTCTTCCCTTCTAATTCAGATAGATTCATATCTAAAAGAGGCTGACAATAAGTTCTTTCAAAATTGACTATTTGTCCCTCTGTTAGAGGTGTTTTAGAAATTTCTGCGATCGAATAAATAGCTCTACGAACGAATAGATCGGATCGAGTTGGAAAATAGAAAGATTTGTACAAGTTAGATCTTTCGTCACCACTTTGTGGAAAATCATTAGGGATAAATATGTCAGATACCTGTGATTCGATGGGTGAAATAGTATCTATCTCCAAAAAAAAGTTTTTTTTTTTTACCGACGCACAAAGAAAATATTTTGTTGCGAATGAACGAGATATTGAGGAATTGTGCATATGCGAGATCATAATTATTGATACGGGTCTTTTCCACATAAAAGGGGAATCTTTTGTCACAATAGAACCAGAAGCGATGTGGATTATTCAAGAATGGAAGCCAATTTGCTTTATAAAAAGAAGATATCAATGAACTTCTATGAAAAGGTTTCACGGGATTCATCCAATTGTCTCGGTCGTGGGATATCGTTGAGAAATAGGAATCAGTATTATAAAGGGATTTCCTGCGATTCTTTCTAGTATGGAATGAGTCAATCACCCACCCTTCTATCTTATTGAAGAAAAATGGTGATATTGTTCCTCCGTTGATCAATAATTTCGATCTTTGGTAAGTATCATGATCATCCAATAAGAAAGGTTTCAATTTTTTCAAATGAACGATTTGAACGCCTATTGATTCTAACAACTGATTGCAAAGTCGATGACTCGGACCTTTAAATTCATAGATGTGGATCTCACGCCTATGAATGGGGATATTCCCCATACTCAAAAAGAACAAAGGAAGTGCCTTAGAAAAAAAGAGAAGTGAATTGGACAAAAAGAAACGAAATGACTTAGACAAATCTCGTTTGTTGATAACCTCAGACCAATCAATCGAATATTGATTAATACGAAAGCGATTGAACACTACTTGAAAATGGTTCTTCTGTTCAGAAACGAAACGTTCCAAATGTTCCTGGAAATTCTTGCTCTCGTTGGACCATTTGTATCTATATACATCAGGATCCCGATTCATGGATCTCCCGGTTGGAAAAATAAGAGGATCGGACCATTTCTTCTGATTCTTTTTAAAATTTGATAAATGTTGGTTGATCGTATATTTCATTATAGTTATATGATTCAGAGTATCATTTCCTATTTGATCCCCTTGAATTCCATATTCGAAGTTCTGATCGGATCTATTCATTAATAAAAATCTATTCAATATATTTCTTATGTATCCATGGATGCTATATTGGATTTGAATCAGATCGCGTATCAATCGATATTGATTGACTGCCCCCATTATGTTGTTGCTAGCAAATACCACTATTTTGGGTTTTTGATCTTCCAAACCATTCCCGCAGAAGATCCGGCCCGATTTTTTTCTGATCCTTCGATAAAAGGATTCATTCTCTTCATAAAAAATATGAGGTAGAACCAAGAAAGATTGATTTTTCGATTCATCCAATAAGACCTCATTCAATAATTTTTTTTGATCCAATCTGTAGGAATCAATAGAAAAGGCAAATCCCTTATGATACACCAGATTGGGCTCGGTTATTGATAGAGTGAATAGATTCGACATTTCTTGAAATCTCTCTTCTGATTCAAAATCATAATGGAACGTGTATCCCCCTTTGTTCCGGTCATGGAATAGATGGAAGAAATCCAAAAATGGATTTTTGTTCAAGAATGAGATCTTATTGGAACTGTCCCTATCCGGTTCATCCTTCGGAACCATATCCCATCCCGGATTTGATGAAATAGGATGAATTGAGACGTTATTTTTGAAATACGTAATTATCTTGAATATATCAACCATTTCTTTATTTTCCGATCGCCTGGAAGGGACAAAAGAAACAGCAGGATGTTTCTTCAACAATTTATGATCTCTAGTGGACCTCTCAGTAGGATTCGAACCCAGATGAAGTTCTGACCATCTGTCAGAGAAAAAAGAACGAATTGATCTTGTAGGATTACCAATCCATTTTTGGATTTCTTCCGGAAACAGATGATTATCCACCTGCTTTTCACATTTCGTGAATAGCCAGGACATTGAGGAATATCCAGAAAGGCATTTCGGAAATCGATCTGATTCTATCTCTGTTCGTTCCATTTGAAGAAAGGAAGGATCCCAAAGAATCGATCTTTCTTTTAGTTGCTGAATATCTCTTTGATTGATCAATGTGTGATATTTCGAACCCTCATTACTAATGGAATCAAAAGGATCTCTGGATTGATCAGAAGATCCTTTCAATTGGCTAGAATCCGTTACTTGAACGAAAATAGATGTTGTAGAATCATATTGAATATTTGACGATACATTCCGTACCTTGCTCAAAAACCGATCCTTGTTTACCAACCACACATTGTCTAACCAAATCACATTTTCTCTCGATACGTTCCTAAAAAAATTCGATTTGTGCTGATTCTTCCCCCAGCTAACGAAGAGCTCTTGGGGGAATTGCCACATATAAAATTGAGCACAATTTTGCAAAAAAATACCCCACTTGTTTCTCGAAAAGAGATGGAAAAGATGCTCAATATCATTTGATTGAATAGTTTTCTGAGCTCCTTGTTGTTTGAAGAAACCCTCTGCTTCAATTGATCTTTTTTCACGAAAAACAGGCATGAGATAACAAATCAAGTGTTTCACTAAGATTTCGAATCGCTGTCCTGAATTCAAGTTGATTATGTTTCGCTTTTTCCTCGGAGAAAGACGATCAAACAATTCCCAATCACGGTCCTTGCGGATCGGATCATCCATATAGGATACAAAAGGAAACTCCAGATATTTGATATCTTTATCTTTGAATGAGATCTCAATTCCAGCAACCCTTTTATTAGATATCTTACAACAGGAATCCCTCTTTTTGACGATCTGATTCCCCCACCACCGCAAACCCCAGTTCGACTCAGGCACGATACACTTTTTTATTATTGGGAGAACCCAAGGACGCTCTTTCGGATCCATGAAACAACTCTCAGAGATCTTTTTCCTTTTTGGAAGATACAGGAGCGAAACAATCAACCTAGTGATATTGGAAGACAAAAAAGATTCTTCCAATGACTCATTTCGGAGTCCAATGGAATTCATAGGTATAGGAAGAAGCCCCATCAAATAGATATTTTTTCTTTCGACCATATTTCGATTGTTAATACAATATATAAGGACCACTATTACAAGCAGTACTACACCTTTGATCGTGAAATATAGATTCCTTGTTAAATTTTTTGAATCGCGTGAAAGTAGGATACTCCAAACTCGGGGGTCAAAGAGTTTCATAAAACGTTCTTGGTGGAAAAAAATGTGAGTGAAAGATCCCACTGAATCGAATTTGTCCCATGAATCCACGAAATAGATTGAGTGAGAATCCTTGATCTCTCTCAATATCTCTCTCAATTCGAAGATCCAGGATTGGAATTGATGTTGTTTCATTGATTACTCCTAAAGATTGCATTTCAATTGGACTTTGGTGATTCGCGATGTATGACGATCCTTGCTAAGCATCCATGGCTGAATGGTTAAAGCGCCCAACTCATAATTGGCGAATTCGTAGGTTCAATTCCTGCTGGATGCACGCCAATTAGAACGTTTAATAAGTCTATTAGAATTGGCTCTGTATCAATGGAATCTCATCATCCATACATAACGAATTGGTATATTATATTTCTACCATAATATATGAACAGTAAGAAATAGAATTTCTTATCGATACTGGAACTCATAGGGAAGAAAAGGGATTTATGGATGGAATCAAATATGCAGGATTTACCGACAAAGTGATTCTTCGGTTATTGAGGAACAATCACTATACTTCTAATGTCGAATCAGAATCAACTAGGACAGAAATAAAGCATTGGGTCGAACTCTTCTTTGGTGTCAAGGTAAGAGCGATGAATAGTTATCGACTCCCCGGAAAGGGTAGAAGAATGGGACCTAGTATGGGACATACAATCCATTACAGACGTATGATCATTACGCTTCAACCCGGTTATTCTATTCCACCTATTAGACAGAACAGAAGAACTTAAATTCAAATCCTTAATAACATAACATGGCGATACATTTATACAAAACTTCTACCACGAGTACACGCAATCGAGCTGTAGACAGTCAAGCGAAATCCACTCCACAAAAGAGTTTGATCTATGGACAGCATCATTGTGGTAAAGGGCGTAATGCCAGAGGAATCATTACCGCAGGGCATAGAGGGGGAGGTCATAAGCGTTTATACCGTAAAATAGATTTTCGACGGAATGAAAAAGACATATCTGGTAGAATCGTAACCATAGAATACGACCCTAATCGAAATGCATACATTTGTCTCATACACTATGGGGATGGTGAGAAGCGATATATTTTACATCCCAGAGGGGCTAGAATTGGAGATACCATTGTTTCTGGTACAGAAGTTCCTATATCAATGGGAAATGCCCTACCTTTGAGTGCGGTTTGAACTATGGATTTACATAATTGGAAGTAACCAATTAGGTTTATGACGAAACCTAGAAATCGATCACTGATCCAAGTTGAGTACCTCTACGGGATAGACCTCAACAGAAAACTGAAGAGTCACGGCAGCAGGTGATTGAGTTCAGTGGTTCCTTATATCAAATTATTGACTCTAGAGATATAGTAATATGGAGAAGATACAATTTTTTGAAACACGGACAGAGCCGGAAGCACCCCTTGTTTCAAAGAGAGGAGGACGGGTTATTCACATTTCATTTGATGGTCAGAGGCAATTTGGAAGCTAAGCAGTGGTAATTCTAAGGATCTCCGTGGGAATAATAGAGATGTCTCCTACGTTACCCGTAATATGTGGAAGTATCGACGTAATTTCATAGAGTCATTCGGTCTGAATGCTACAGGAAGAACATAAGCCAGATGACGGAACGGGGAGACCTAGGATGTAGAAGATCATAGCATGAGTTATTTGGCAGATTTGGATTACTTTATGTCCACTCATGTAGTACTTCATCATATGATTCATATAAGATCCATCTGTCTAGATATCATCATATACATCCAGAAAGCCGTATGCTTTGGAAGAAGCTTGTACGGTTTGGGAAGGGATTTTTTTTCCATAAAAAAGAAGAATCTACTTCAACCGATATGCCCTTAGGCACGGCCATACATAACATAGAAATAACACTTGGAAAGGGTGGACAATTAGCTAGGGCAGCGGGTACTGTAGCAAAACTGATTGCAAAAGAGGGGAAATCGGCCACATTAAGATTACCATCTGGGGAGGTTCGTTTGATATCCAAAAACTGCTCAGCAACAGTCGGACAAGTAGGTAATGTTGGGGTGAACCAGAAAAGTTTGGGTAGAGCCGGATCTAAGTGTTGGCTAGGTAAACGTCCTGTAGTAAGAGGAGTAGTTATGAACCCTGTAGACCATCCCCATGGAGGTGGTGAAGGGAGGGCCCCCATTGGTAGAAAAAGACCCACAACCCCTTGGGGTTATCCCGCGCTTGGAAGAAAAAGTAGGAAAAGAAATAAATATAGTGATAGTTTTATTCTTCGTCGCCGTAAATAGGAATATATGTTTTGTTTCTTCGCCTTTTTAAATAGGAAAAGGGAGTAATCGGTTGTGGCGCGTTCACTAAAAAAAAATCCTTTTGTAGCTAATCATTTATTGGGAAAAATTGAGAAGCTCAACATAAGGGAAGAGAAAGAGATAATAGTCACTTGGTCCCGGGCATCTACCATTATACCCACAATGATCGGTCATACAATTGCTATTCACAATGGAAAGGAACATTTACCTATTTATATAACAGATCGTATGGTGGGTCACAAATTGGGAGAATTTGCACCTACTCTCACTTTCCGGGGGCATGCGAGAAACGATAATAGATCTCGTCGGTAAGAAAGTGCAATGGGGTGCTCATCATTCATTGGTGGGAGGTGGAACTTATGATAAAGAGAAGATCGAAACTTTATGATAAAGAGAAGATCGCGTACAGAAGTAAAAGCTTTAGCTCAATATATATGTATGTCTCCTCACAAAGCGAGAAGAATAATTGATCAGATTCGTGGGCGTTCCTATAGGCAAGCACTTATGATACTAGACCTCATGCCTTATCGAGCAGCTTATCACATCTTCAAATTAGTTTATTCTGCAGGAGCAAATGCTAGGCACAATAAGGGTTTGAGCGAAGTTGAGTCATTCATTAGTAAAGCCGAAGTCAATGGAGGTGCTATCGTGAAAAAGTTCAAACCTCGAGCTCGGGGACGCAGTTATCCAATAAAAAGACCCACCTGTCATATAACTATTGTAGTGAATACAAGATATATTCTATTGAATTAGAGAAGAGAAAAGAAAAGACATATATAAATTAGATAGATATGGGACAAAAAATAAATCCACTTGGTTTCAGACTTGGTACAACCCAAAGTCATCATTGCCTTTGGTTCGCACAACCAAAAAATTATTCCGGGGGTCTCCAGGAAGATGAAAAAATACGGGATTGTATCAAGAATTATGTACAAAAACATATGAGAGTATCCTCAGGTTTCGAAGGAATTGCGCGCATAGGGATTCAAAAAAGAATCGATCTGATCCAGGTCATAATCCATATTGGATTCCCTAATTTTTTAATAGAGGGTCGAGCCCGAGGAATCGAAGAATTACAGATCAATGTACAAAAAAAGTTAAATTCTGTGAACCGGAGACTCAACATTGCTATCACAAGAGTTGCAAAACCGTATGGACAACCCACTATTCTTGCAGAATATATAGCTCTACAATTAAAGAATAGAGTTTCGTTTCGAAAGGCAATGAAAAAGGCTATTGAATTAACTGAACAAGCGGACACAAAGGGAATTCAGGTACAAATTTCAGGGCGTATCAACGGAAAAGAAATTGCCCGTGTCGAATGGATCAGAGAAGGTAGGGTTCCCCTACAGACCATTCGAGCTAAAATCGATTATTGTTCCTATGCAGTTCGAACTATCTATGGGGTATTAGGCATCAAAGTTTGGATATTTCTAGACGAGGAATAATGGGCGCTTGCCGTTTTATCCAGCGATAGGACAAAAAAAGAGAAACTGTTTTATTCTTTTTTTCCGTTCAATCAAATCAAAATCTATAGGGTTGAATAAAAAATTCGATTGACCATTTGGTAGAATTGCTATGCTTAGTGTGTGACTCGTTGGTTTTTCTTTGGAGTTGGGATTCAAAGAAACAATGATCGGCCTCTAGTATGAGGCCTCTAGTATGAACTAATAACCAGCTCATTGCTTCGTATTATCGAGATCCAAGGAACCAGTCACTATATGATGTATCGATCATCTAGTTGTAGCAACTGAAATCTTTTTTCCATAAAGTAGAAATCAACCTAATTATGGGTTATGAAGCAAAACAAAAATAGAAGGATGTAGATAAATGGAAGGGTGAGAGAAAGAAAGAAGTAGAATAGCAATGATATATTATTCCAATATGTATGGTCTCTGAATCATCTCACAAAAGGCAGTGTGATAAAGCATCAATACTGAGTCGTCTAGAATTAGATGAATCCGGTTCAGAGGAAAAATCAACATAATAAAGTAAAGAGCCTCGAGTCGATCGAAACTGAGGAGATTGACTCAGGAACAGATTTTTTTGGAGCTCCATTGCATAGTTCAGGCCTAGCCATTAATAGAGAAGCTATGGGAACGAAGGAACCTGTGACTGCATAAGATTCTATTGAAATGAAAACGAATTCTAATGATTCATTGGATGGGATGGCGGAACGAGACGGGAACCAATTGATTTATTCTGAGTGGTCATGGGTCGACCCTACGAATGAAGCAGGTATGGAAAGAGTCAATATCCGCCCGCGAAAACTTTATTGGATTCAAAAATTTTGGAATATTCCCTAAAAATCAAAAATACGTTATCAATGCTATCTATAAATATGCGTCTAGCTGTATATACAAGATAGACAGATTCCTACGTGACAGATTGAATTAAATAGCAATGAATCATGGGATTCATTGTATTATTCATTAACCTGGATCTGTAATATTATTTATTTAACCCTTTCATTCGCGAGGAGCTGGATGAGAAGAAATTTTCATGTCCGGTTCTGCAGTAGAGGTGGGATTGAAAAACTACCATCAACTATAACCCCAAAAGAACCAGATTCCGTAAACAACATAGAGGAAGAATGAAGGGAGTATCTTATCGAGGCAATCATATTTGTTTCGGTAGATACGCTCTTCAGGCACTTGAACCCGCTTGGATCACATCTAGACAAATAGAAGCAGGGCGGCGAGCAATGACACGATATGCGCGTCGTGGTGGAAGAATATGGGTACGTATATTTCCCGACAAACCCGTTACAGTAAGACCCACGGAAACACGTATGGGTTCGGGGAAGGGATCCCCCGAATATTGGGTATCTGTCGTTAAACCAGGTCGAATACTTTATGAAATGGGCGGAGTATCAGAAACTGTAGCCAGATCAGCTATTTCAATAGCTGCGTCCAAAATGCCGATACGAACTCAATTCGTTATCGAGGGCTAGGGGTGTGCAACCAAAGGGATCCTTTTGATGAAAAATATAATCGCTGGTTTTTTATTTTTGGACAGAAACTATTTCTTTTTTTCCTTCGCCCTTTGCATTGAAAGAAACAATTAAAAAAAATATGATTCAACCTCAGACCCATTTAAATGTAGCGGACAACAGCGGGGCTCGAGAACTGATGTGTATTCGAATCATAGGAGCTAGTAATCACCAATACGCTCATATTGGTGACGTTATTGTTGCTGTAATCAAAGAAGCAGTGCCCAACATGCCTCTGGAAAGATCAGAAGTGATCAGAGCTGTAATTGTACGTACATGTAAAGAACTCAAGCGTGACAACGGTATGATAATACGATATGATGACAATGCAGCAGTTGTCATTGATCAAGAAGGAAATCCAAAAGGAACTCGAGTTTTTGGTGCGATCGCTCGGGAATTAAGACAGTTGAATTTCACTAAGATAGTCTCATTAGCTCCCGAGGTATTATAAATGCAATGCTAGTAGATGAGACCATAGCCATAGTATGGTATCTGAAATAGATCAATTAGTAGATTGTGTCTCATGCATATACCTTTCACTTTAAAAAATCAAATAATCAAAATAAAGAAAAAAAAAAAAAACAGACCATGTTGATTATATCAAAGCCAGAAAGCACTAATAATTAGGGTTCGTCATGGGTAGGGACACTATTGCCGATATAATAACTTCTATAAGAAATGCTGACATGGATACAAAAGGAACGGTTCGAATAGCATCTACTAATATCACGGAAAATATTGTTAAAATACTTCTACGAGAAGGTTTTATTGAAAACGTTAGGAAACATCGGGAAAGCAACAAATATTTCTTGGTTTCAACCCTGCGACATAGAAGGAATAGGAAAGGAACATATAGAAATATTTTAAAGCGTATCAGCAGACCCGGTCTACGAATTTATTCAAACTATCAACGAATTCCTAGGATCTTAGGTGGAATGGGGGTTGTAATTCTTTCGACTTCTCGAGGTATAATGACAGATCGAGAGGCTCGACTAGAAGGAATTGGAGGAGAAATTTTGTGTTATATATGGTGATCTTTCTGGTATTCGAATTTTATCCGTAACTTCCTATTTATGAAAAATGAAAAGAGAGGAAAGGTGGGTTGTCTAATACCACCCCTCCTCCATTAGTTGATACTTCAAGGAGGTTACCTGGAATGAAAGAACAAAAATGGATTCATGAAGGTTTAATTACTGAATCACTTCCCAACGGTATGTTCCGGGTTTGCTTAGATAATGAAGACCTGATTCTAGGTTATGTTTCGGGGAGGATCCGACGTAGTTTTATACGAATACTACCAGGAGATAGAGTGAAAATCGAAGTAAGTCGTTATGATTCAACCAGGGGGCGTATAATTTATAGACTTCGAAACAAAGATTCGAATGATTAGGTGGTTTTTTTTAAACATTCCTTTCATGGGGATCAATTTCGAGGTTCAAAAAAAGTGCAAGAGACTTATTTTCTTCCAATGAGTAGATTCGGAATTAAGGTAAAGGAATGACAAATATGAAAATAAGGGCCTCTGTTCGTAAGATTTGTGAAAAATGTCGACTGATCCGTAGGCGGGGACGAATTATAGTAATTTGTCCCAATCCTAGACATAAACAGAGACAGGGATAATTTTTCTAAAAGGGGACTATCTAAGGGACCCAATGTACAAATAAAATAAGGGATCTGTTTTAACATGAAATGGATATATCCGTATATCTCTAACTCATATTTATAAGATGATAAAATATGACAAAACCTAGACCAAGAATTGGTTCACGTAGGAATGGACGTAGTGGTTTACGTAAGAATGGACGTAGAATACCAAAAGGAGTTATTCATGTTCAAGCGAGTTTCAACAATACCATTGTGACTGTTACAGATGTACGGGGTCGGGTTGTTTCTTGGTCCTCCGCTGGTACTTGTGGATTCAGAGGCACAAGAAGAGGGACACCATTTGCTGCTCAAACCGCAGCAGGAAATGCTATTCGTACAGTAGTGGATCAGGGTATGCAACGAGCAGAAGTTATGATAAAAGGTCCTGGTCTCGGAAGAGATGCAGCATTACGAGCCATTCGTAGAAGCGGTATACTATTAAGTTTCGTACGTGACGTAACTCCTATGCCACATAATGGATGTAGACCGCCTAAAAAAAGGCGCGTATAGAAATAAGAATGGAAAAGATTCCAAGAGAAATAAATGATTCAATGATCTGATCAAATCAGAATATTAGTATGGTTCGAGAAGAAATAGCAGTATCCACTCGGACACTACAGTGGAAGTGTGTTGAATCCAGAGCAGACAGTAAACGTCTGTATTATGGCCGTTTCGTTCTGTCCCCGCTTATGAAAGGTCAAGCAGATACAATAGGTATCGCGATGCGACGGGCTTTACTTGGAGAACTAGAAGGGACCTGTATCACACGTGCAAAATCTGGGAAGGTACCACATGAATATTCTACGATAGTAGGTATTGAAGAATCAGTACATGAAATTTTAATGAATTTGAAAGAAATTGTATTTAGAAGTCATTTGTACGGAACTCGTGACGCATCTATCTGCGTCAGGGGTCCTAGATATGTA